CTTTTCTCAACAATGAGAAACAATTTGAAAGAATTGAGTCGACCACTAGAACTACTGGTCTTAGAACCAGAAATAAATAAGCTTGTTTTTTGTTCACTTCAATCAGAATTCCAATCCGAACTCAAACCTGGATTGGTGTTTTTTTTGACAAATCTTAGAATCCAGATTTTTGTGTCGTAAAAAAAAACGAATCGGAAAAAAAAAAAGATTTTTTTATTGAACGTGTTCGTTCATTTTGACTACTTTAAGCACATTTCTCAGAGTAATTTTGACTCCAACCCCACCCTCCCGGAGTTCATTCTCCGGGGAACCCCATTTAAATTATTTCGGTGTATTCTTTCCAATCCACTTTTTCTCTGATTTCGTTGGAAATCATATAAAGACAATTCCTATTTGATATAGCTATTTGGGCCAGTATTTTACGATTAAGAAGCAACTGCCTCTTATATAGATCATGTATTAATTTACTATAACTATAGGATACTCCCTTTTCTCGAATTACTGCGTTTATTCGAGTGATCCACAAACGACGAAAATTTCTCTTTTGCTTATCCCTATCCCGATGAGCCGAAACCAAAGCTCTTATTTTCTGTTGAGTAATAGTTCGAGTAAGTCTTGAATGAGACCCTCGAAAACTTGATGCAAATAAACGAATTTTTGTTCTACGTTTCCGGGCTATATATCCGCGTTTAACTCTAGTCATTGAATAAATAAAATTTTGACAAATAACTAATTGATTTTTTTCTTTCAGTTATTATTTTTCCCGTCCTGGCCTGGCCTATTAATAACCAAACGGATTTTTCCAATGTATAAAATAAAAATTCCAATGGCTTTGGCTACTATAACCTTCCCGACCACGATTTTTTGGTATGTTACTGCGAAATATGAAAGAAATAAGAAAATTTCTTTTGCTAGGTGTCAAAAATCTAGTCAAAAAAAAGAAATAGAAATTAAATGAATAAAGAAATAGTGGGTTTCCTCGTTTCTATGGTTACTTCTTAAACGGTGAGGTCTTCTCTATACACCGGAGCCTTTGGCTTCATTTAATATTTCATCAATGTTATTGGTAACTTGTATAGTTCACACCACACTCTTTGGCTCTACCCATGAATTATCCAGTAATAGGTCTTTCACAAAGAGACCCACCTATACAGTAACGGTATTTAATTATGAAAGTTAGCTGGGTAGCTGACCCTCGTAGTCCGTTCTTGACTGAGCGAGAACTTCATTTTTCTGTTTTTTTTTGAATTTCAATAAGATTTTTCCGCTTAATGGATAACCATTTGCTACCAATGGAGAATCTTAACTTCAGGTGATTGGATTTGCACCAATGGAAACCATAAACTTTATACACAATAGAAGGATAGATTTGCTTTTTTTTAGATAGTGAATGGAGTTCCTTCTTCCATTCTATCCTACTCATCCTATTCACTGGTACTGATCATTCATACTGGAAGCGGTTTTCTTGGCTTTTTTGTGTCAGCTCATGATCTAAACGAGTCGCACATACACCCTAGTACATGTTCCTCGACGCTGAGGACACCCCCTAAGAGCGGGGGATTTCGTGACATTTCGAATGGGCTGTCTTGTATTTCTAATAAGTTGTTTAATAGTTGGCATGTTGAGTCATATACATAATGGGCTGGTTTAGATTGATCCTAACCGGATTTTTTATTTAATATTTATATAGTCAACTCATAGATAAAATATCAAATCACTGATTTGCACAAAATCCATTTTTTTTCATTCAACTGCTACAAGATCCACAATTCCATAAGCTTGGGCTTCTGTTGCTGACATAAAAACATCTCTTTCCATGTCTTCAGATACAACCCATAAAGGTTTGCCCGTCCTTTGTACATAAACCTTTGTGAGGGTTTCGCGTAGTTTCAGCAGTTCTTCCGCTTCCAGGATAAATTCTCCCGTTTGTGCTTCATAAAAAGAACTAGCAGGTTGGTGGATCATTACCCTGATAATAGTTCTATCTGGTGTGATGAAAGAAACAGAAAAGAAAGATAAAGAAAAATAGGAAAAAGGATAGAATTGAACAACCGTACGGGCATTATCTTTTATGCATTGCATACGGCTCTATAATGAAATTGACCCCTACTTTCCCGTTCAAGAAAGATAAAAATAGAATCTATCAACCCCAGATGGGTAAATGATCAAAATGCCACCCTTCTTTTTTCGGAGAAGTTCAAAAATACTATGATGGCTCCGCTGCTTTCTATTTTAAAATGGATTCTTTTTTTTGTCTTTGATTCAGCAATCCCAAAGTTTCTTTTTGAGCCAACCAAAAAAGAAAATGTTGTTTTTTTCGCACTCTTTTTTTAGAACTTAAATATTCTTAAGAGCCCATCGGTGTGAAAACAAACAAGTTTGTGACGCTGAATTGGACTTCCGATAGATAAGAGAAAGTCGGAAATATCTTTTATCTCATACTACTCTCTCGATACATAATCAAATCTTTTGAAAAAAAGAAAAAAAAATTTCATATCGAATTCGAAGTGCCATGCTATTATTACTTAATATTCATATGGCGAAGGCATAGTTTTCTTTTTTCTCTCAAATAAAAAAACTTCATTGGCGCCAAGCGTGAGGGAATGCTAGACGTTTGGTAATTTCTCCTCCAACCAGAATAAAAGATCCCATTGACGCGGCCAATCCCATGCATATTGTATGGACTTCTGGTCGTACAAATTGCATAGTATCATAAATGGCTACTCCGGGTATTACCCATCCGCCAGGGGAGTTTATAAACAAATAAAGATCTTTGGTCTCATCCTCGATACTGAGATATACCATAAGACCAATAAGTTGATTCGAGATCTCGCTATCAACCTCTTGGCCTAAAAAAAGTAATCTTTCTCGATAAAGTCGGTTGAGTAGGGTAAAATTGTATCCCTTAGGAACCGTACATGCACCTTTTGATGCATACGGTTCAAAAAAAATTGCGAATAAAAGAATCAATGTATAGATTCCAGTCCTCTTTCTTTTCTTTTTCGAGTTTTTCTAACTTTTTAATGAAAGGGCTTTTTCTTCGATTTTTCAATAAAGATGAATTCTTCTTTGATAATATCAAAAAAGGGGTAAATAAACTTATCGAATTTACTTCTCATTGATGTATTCTTTCATCGAAATTCAATCCAAATCACGATGATATTTTCTTGTTCCTGAATGGGCCTCTTTCATCTTTTTAGGTTTATGCTCTACTCCGGGTAAAGATCCGCCCGATTTTGATTTGCACATATAGGACAAATCTTCCCATCACCATTTCTTGTTGTTATGACTTTACAAATAATCATTTACGATACACGTAGTAATCATAAATATATTACCGATTGGGTTTTTCTAAACGGAGTCTGGATACCTCATTTTTTTCGTCCAGCCAAAGCCAACCATAAATTATTCTAATTGATATAATTCTATGAATTCCCCCAAATAATGCATTTAATTGCAGTTCGCGCTCCAATTTTTCGATGATTCAATTTCTCTTTCTTGGGCGAAACAGAGGATATCTCGGTCGGGGGAGAGAACGGGGAAATCCCATATGACCCAATATATCTGACAAGTCGCACTATACGTCAACCCAAGATGCATCTTCCTCTCCAGGACTTCGGAAAGGTACTTTTGGAACACCAATAGGCATGGATTGAAAGAAAAAAGGAATTAAATACTATATTTCACTTTGATGTGGAAACGTAACAATATGGTTTTATTGTCTTTATAATATTGACTTTATCATATTTATTTTATCCATAGATTAGAAAAATTTAGAAAGAAATAAAAAATAAATAAAGGAAAATTTTTACGAATAGATCCTTCTAATGATAAATGAAGGATGGACACATTTACTCATAGAAAATGGTATCAATCCACCATTGCATATTGGTACTTATCGAGTATAGAATAAATCTGCTTCTCTTTGTTCTTACGAACAGAATTCTTCCATTATTACGAATAGAATATAGAATCATAACCCTTGTTAGGAAATAATCTACTGAACAGGGGAAGTCTATAGGATAGTCATAGTATAACCTTTCCAATGCAATAAAGTTACGTAGTGTCTATTTTTCTTCGATAAAGGGGTATTTTCCATGGGTTTGCCTTGGTATCGTGTTCATACCGTTGTATTGAATGATCCCGGCCGGTTGCTTTCCGTTCATATAATGCATACAGCTCTGGTTGCTGGTTGGGCGGGCTCGATGGCTTTGTATGAATTAGCAGTTTTTGATCCTTCTGACCCTATTCTTGATCCAATGTGGAGACAGGGTATGTTCGTTATACCCTTCATGACTCGTTTAGGAATAACCAATTCATGGGGGGGTTGGAGTATCACAGGAGGAACTGTAACAAATCCGGGGATTTGGAGTTACGAAGGTGTAGCTGGGGCACATATTGTGTTTTCTGGCTTATGCTTTTTGGCAGCTATCTGGCATTGGGTCTATTGGGATCTAGAAATATTTTCTGATGAACGTACAGGAAAACCCTCTTTGGATTTGCCCAAGATCTTTGGAATTCATTTATTTCTCTCCGGAGTGGCTTGCTTTGGTTTTGGTGCATTTCATGTAACAGGTCTGTACGGTCCTGGAATATGGGTGTCCGATCCTTATGGACTAACGGGAAGAGTACAGCCTGTAAATCCGTCGTGGGGCGTAGAAGGTTTTGATCCTTTTGTTCCGGGAGGAATAGCTTCTCATCATATTGCAGCAGGTACACTGGGCATATTAGCGGGTCTATTCCATCTTAGCGTTCGACCGCCACAACGTCTATACAAAGGATTACGGATGGGAAATATTGAAACTGTACTCTCCAGTAGTATCGCGGCTGTCTTTTTTGCAGCTTTTGTTGTTGCTGGAACTATGTGGTATGGTTCAGCAACTACTCCCATCGAATTGTTTGGTCCCACTCGTTATCAATGGGATCAGGGTTATTTCCAGCAAGAGATATATCGAAGAGTTAGCGCCGGGCTAGCCGAAAATCAAAGTTTATCAGAAGCCTGGTCTAAAATTCCTGAAAAATTAGCTTTTTATGATTATATCGGCAATAATCCGGCAAAAGGAGGATTATTCAGGGCAGGCTCAATGGATAACGGAGATGGAATAGCGGTAGGATGGTTAGGACACCCTATCTTTAGAGATAAAGAAGGGCGTGAGCTTTTTGTACGTCGTATGCCCACTTTTTTTGAAACATTTCCAGTCGTTTTGGTAGACGGTGACGGGATTGTTAGAGCTGATGTGCCTTTTAGAAGGGCAGAATCCAAGTATAGTGTTGAACAAGTAGGTGTAACCGTTGAGTTTTATGGTGGCGAACTTAATGGAGTCAGTTATAGTGATCCTGCTACTGTGAAAAAATATGCTAGACGTGCTCAATTGGGTGAAATTTTTGAATTAGATCGTGCGACTTTGAAATCCGATGGTGTTTTTCGTAGCAGTCCAAGAGGTTGGTTTACTTTTGGGCATGCTTCGTTTGCTTTGCTCTTCTTCTTCGGACACATTTGGCATGGTGCTAGAACCTTGTTCAGAGATGTTTTTGCCGGCATTGACCCAGATTTGGATGCTCAAGTAGAGTTTGGAGCATTCCAAAAACTTGGGGATCCAACTACAAGAAGACAGGCAGTCTGATACAAGACTACTTTGGCATTTTTCCCCTCTATTTTCTTTTGGGGGGGATTTTACATAGAGTACCGGAGTGAATCACCGCTTTTTTTATTTTTGCTCTTTCAAGATGATTCCCAAAAAGAAAATGAAAAAAACGAACAAGTAGGAAAGCTATAATTGTAAACCACGATCGAATTTATGGAAGCATTGGTTTATACATTCCTTTTAGTCTCGACTCTAGGGATAATTTTTTTCGCTATTTTTTTTCGAGAACCACCTAAAGTTCCAACTAAAAAGGTAAAATGATTTTTCATTATCTCAATTGAAGTAATGAGCCTCCCAATGCTGGGAGGCTCATTACTTCAACTAGTCCCCGTGTTCCTCGAATGGATCTCTTAGTTGTTGAGAAGGTTGCCCAAAAGCGGTATATAAGGCGTACCCGGTAAAACTTACAAGTAAACCAGATATAAAAATGGCGACTAGGGTTGCTGTTTCCATTATTATTATATAATTTCAAGACCCCAACGTATCTATCATAAGATCGTTTATTTACAACGGAATCGTATACAAAGTCAACAGATCTCAATGAATAGAATAGGATTTATGGCTACACAAACTGTTGAGAACAGTTCTAGATCGGGTCCAAGACGAACTACTGTAGGGAGTTTATTAAAACCATTGAATTCGGAATATGGTAAAGTAGCTCCCGGGTGGGGAACGACTCCATTGATGGGTGTCGCAATGGCTCTATTTGCGGTATTTCTATCTATTATTTTGGAGATTTATAATTCTTCCGTTTTATTGGATGGAATTTCAATGAATTAAATCTATAAGAATCACAAAGTCCTAGCTTTTTGAATAAAAAATAAATCAGTTAGAACTCAATTTAGTGGCTTATTCTATTTTGGTAGTTCGATCGTGGAATTTCTTTCTTTCTGTATTTCCGGAATATGAGTGTGTGACTTGTTATAATTGATTCTATTGATAGTACAGAGGCTAGATCTGTCACCTTGATAAAGATGGTTCTACTTCGTCGGATATTTATTCGAGTATCTGGAACACGAACTATATGAACTAGATTAAGAAATATTTGAACTATGATTCATACTTAATATTTGACCTCGTATCCGGTGGCAAAAAAAATGCAACCCGTTTGAAAAAAGAAAAATCTTTCTTTTTTTTTAGTCATTTTATCTAATTCATGAAATACGTGATCAACCAAGATCAACCGAGGGTTCTTACTCAGAGAATCCTTGGGTTAGCTTATGATTTTTTATTAAATCGTCGTGGTTCGAGTATGAATCTGAGGTTTTAATCAATTCATAGGGTCTTAACAAGAGAATTCCTATTAAATCAATAATAAAGAAAGGAAAAAGCCGTATTAGAGACAAAAACAAATTAAAGAAAAAGAAATAGGTAAAGAGAAGATTCAAGAGGCCCGTAAGAATCAACATAAAGACGGTTGAGCCAACTTGATATTTTGGTATTATCACCACAAAGAAGAGCTTTCATATTTTTTTCTCCTTTCGTACATTTAGAGAAGATTGAATCGGAGATTCAGAAGTTTCAAACTTTCTATTCCATATCTGACTATTATTTTTTTGGGTGTTTTTGCTTGAGCTGTACGAGATGAAAGTCTCATATACGGTTCTGAGGGGGGGATTTTCACCTATCTCAATAAAGTCTATGATTGGTTCGAAGAACGTCTCGAGATTCAAGCGATTGCGGATGATATAACTAGTAAATATGTTCCTCCCCATGTCAATATATTTTATTGTTTAGGGGGAATTACGCTTACTTGTTTTTTAGTACAAGTAGCTACAGGGTTTGCTATGACTTTTGACTATCGTCCGACCGTTACTGAAGCTTTTTCCTCTGTTCAATACATAATGACGGAAGC